GCTAGCGTAGCTTAACACAAAGCATGACACTGAAGATGTTAAGATGGGCCCTAAGAAGCTCCGCATGCACAAAGGCATGGTCCTGACCTTATTATCAGCTCTAACCCAACTTACACATGCAAGTCTCCGCAGTCCCGTGAGTATGCCCTCAATCCCCCGCCCGGGGACAAGGAGCGGGCATCAGGCACAAATTTTAGCCCAAGACGCCTAGCCAAGCCACACCCCCAAGGGAATTCAGCAGTGATAGACATTAAGCCATAAGTGAAAACTTGACTCAGTCAGGGTTAAGAGGGCCGGTAAAACTCGTGCCAGCCACCGCGGTTAAACGAGAGGCCCCAGTTGATATTATTACGGCGTAAAGGGTGGTTTAGGGAGGAAAATAATAAAGCCAAATGGCCCTTTGGCCGTCATACGCTTCTAGGTGTCCGAAGCCCAACCCAACGAAAGTAGCTTTAATGAAACCCACCTGACCCCACGAAAGCTGAGGAACAAACTGGGATTAGATACCCCACTATGCTCAGCCATAAACCCAGACGTCAAACTACAATTAGACGTCCGCCAGGGTACTACGAGCATCAGCTTGAAACCCAAAGGACCTGACGGTGCCTTAGACCCCCCTAGAGGAGCCTGTTCTAGAACCGATAACCCCCGTTAAACCTCACCACTTCTAGCCACCCCAGCCTATATACCGCCGTCGCCAGCTTACCCTGTGAAGGTAATAAAAGTAAGCAAAATGGACATAATCCAGAACGTCAGGTCGAGGTGTAGCGCACGAAGTGGGAAGAAATGGGCTACATTTTCTATCACAGAACACTACGGACATGCAACATGAAATAGTGCTTGAAGGAGGATTTAGTAGTAAAAAGGAAACAGAGTGTCCTTTTGAACCCGGCTCTAAGGCGCGTACACACCGCCCGTCACTCTCCCCTGTCAACATGCACTAGAAATTTATAATACCAAAGCACTGACAAGGGGAGGCAAGTCGTAACATGGTAAGTGTACCGGAAGGTGCACTTGGATTAAACCCAGGGCGTGGCTGAGTAGTCAAGCATCTCACTTACACCGAGAAGACATCCATGCAAATTGGATCACCCTGAGCCAAACAGCTAGCTTAATCACTAATTTTTAACCTAACAATGTTTATAAAAAAACATGACCCACCCCTAAAAACTAAACCATTTTTTTACCTGAGTATGGGAGACAGAAAAGGTTCGCCCAAAGCAATAGAGAAAGTACCGCAAGGGAAAGCTGAAAGAGAAATGAAATAACCCATATAAGCACTAAAAAACAAAGATTAAACCTTGTACCTTTTGCATCATGATTTAGTAAGTATAATCAAGCAAAGAGACCTTTAGTTTGAGACCCCGAAACCAGGTGAGCTACCCCGAGACAGCCTATATAAATTAGGGCTAACCCGTCTCTGTGGCAAAAGAGTGGGAAGAGCTCCGGGTAGAAGTGACAGACCTACCGAACCTGGTGATAGCTGGTTGCCTGAGAAATGGATAGAAGTTCAGCCCCGCATACCCCAGACCAAAACCCTACAATTAAGGTAATTTAAGAGAAATGTGTGGGAGTTAGTTAAAGGGGGTACAGCCCCTTTAACAAAGGATACAACCTTATCAGGAGGATAAAGATCATAATATTTAAAACAAACTGTTTTAGTGGGCCTAAAAGCAGCCACCTAGATAGAAAGCGTTAAAGCTCAGACAGAATGAATTTTATTATACCGATAAAAAATCTTACTCCCCTAAAAATATCAGGCTATTCCATGCTCGCATGGAAGAAATTATGCTAAAATGAGTAACAAGAAGACCTGCTCTTCTCCAAGCACAAGTGTAACCCAGATCGGACAAACCACTGGGAAATAACGAACTCAACTCAAGAGAGTACTGTGAACAATATAAAAACCAAGAAAAACTCACAACAAAATAATCGTTAACCCCACACTGGAGTGCGTTTTATAAAGGAAAGACTAAAAGAAAGGGAAGGAACTCGGCAAACACAAGCCTCGCCTGTTTACCAAAAACATCGCCTCCTGCAACTAGATTAAGTATAGGAGGTCCAGCCTGCCCAGTGACTACGGGTTCAACGGCCGCGGTATTTTGACCGTGCAAAGGTAGCGCAATCACTTGTCTTTTAAATAGAGACCTGTATGAATGGCTAAACGAGGGCTTAACTGTCTCCCCCTTCCAGTCAGTGAAATTGATCTATCCGTGCAGAAGCGGGTATAATAATACAAGACGAGAAGACCCTTTGGAGCTTAAGGTACAAAATTTAACCACGTCAAACAACTCAGTAAAAAGCAAGAACTTAGTGGACTATAAAATTTTACCTTCGGTTGGGGCGACCGCGGAGGAAAAACTAGCCTCCGAGTGGAATGGGTTAAACCCCTAAAACCAAGAGAAACATCTCTAAGCCGCAGAACATCTGACCAACAATGATCCGGCCTTACGGCCGATCAACGGACCAAGTTACCCTAGGGATAACAGCGCAATCCTCTCCCAGAGTCCATATCGACGAGGGGGTTTACGACCTCGATGTTGGATCAGGACATCCTAATGGTGCAGCCGCTATTAAGGGTTCGTTTGTTCAACGATTAAAGTCCTACGTGATCTGAGTTCAGACCGGAGCAATCCAGGTCAGTTTCTATCTGTAACGCTACTTTTCCTAGTACGAAAGGATCGGAAAAGAGGGGCCCATACTTAAAGCACGCCCCACCCCTAATTAATGAAAACAAATAAACTAAATAAAGGGAGGGCCAAAACCCCTGCCGCCCAAGATAAGGGCAACTGGGGTGGCAGAGCATGGTAAATTGCGAAAGGCCTAAGCCCTTTATACCAGAGGTTCAAATCCTCTTCCCAGTTTATGCTAAACACTTTAATAAACCACTTAATTAATCCCCTAGCTTACATTGTGCCAGTTCTATTAGCAGTAGCCTTCCTGACACTAGTTGAACGAAAAGTCCTTGGGTATATGCAACTACGAAAAGGCCCGAACGTAGTAGGACCTTACGGACTACTACAGCCCTTCGCCGACGGAGTAAAACTCTTTATTAAAGAACCCGTTCGACCCTCCACATCATCCCCCTTTTTATTTTTGGCAGCCCCCATCCTTGCACTAACCCTTGCCATAACACTATGAGCACCTATACCTATACCCTACCCCATCATTGACCTAAACCTAGGAGTTCTGTTTATCCTCGCCCTCTCAAGCTTAGCAGTCTACTCTATTCTAGGCTCAGGGTGAGCATCAAATTCAAAATATGCACTAATTGGGGCCCTTCGAGCAGTGGCTCAAACAATTTCATATGAAGTAAGCCTGGGACTTATCCTTCTCTCAGTCATTGTCTTCTCAGGCGGCTATACCCTTCAGACATTTAACACAACCCAAGAAAGCATTTGACTTCTAGCCCCAGCATGACCCTTAGCAGCCATATGATATATTTCAACCCTGGCCGAAACAAACCGAGCACCATTTGATTTAACAGAAGGGGAATCAGAGCTAGTATCTGGTTTTAATGTAGAGTACGCCGGGGGACCATTTGCCCTGTTCTTCCTAGCTGAATATGCCAACATTCTCATAATAAACACCTTATCAGCCGTACTTTTCCTAGGGTCCTCTCACTTCCCTAACATGCCTGAATTAACAACAATTACCTTTATAGTTAAAGCAGCACTCCTATCAGCCGTATTTTTATGAGTCCGGGCCTCCTACCCTCGATTCCGATACGATCAACTCATACACCTCGTGTGAAAAAATTTCCTGCCATTAACACTAGCACTCGTATTATGACATGTAGCCCTGCCTATTGCACTAGCAGGCCTTCCACCACAACTATAGCCCAGGAACTGTGCCCGAATGCCCAGGGACCACTTTGATAGAGTGGCTTATAGGGGTTAAAATCCCCTCAGTTCTTAGAAAGAAGGGGGTCGAACCCATGCCCAAGTGATCAAAACTCTTAGTGCTTCCTCTACACCACTTTCTAGATGGGGTCAGCTAATAAAGCTTTCGGGCCCATACCCCGAACATGACGGTTAAAGTCCCTCCTCCATCAATGAATCCCTACGTACTAATAATTTTACTATCCAGCCTAGGCCTGGGGACCACCCTAACTTTTGCTAGCTCACACTGACTCTTAGCTTGAATAGGGTTAGAAATTAATACCCTAGCGATTGTACCACTGATAGCACAACATCACCACCCGCGAGCAGTAGAAGCTACTACAAAATATTTCTTAACTCAGGCGACCGCAGCGGCAATAATCCTATTTGCAAGCACAACAAACGCATGAATTACAGGGGAGTGGGATATAAACAATATATCAAGCCCTATTGCCAACACTATACTTATTGCCGCCTTAGCACTTAAAATTGGACTTGCACCAATACACTTCTGAATACCGGAGGTCCTACAAGGACTAGATCTATTAACGGGCCTAATCCTGTCCACTTGACAAAAGTTAGCCCCCCTAGCCCTTATTATCCAAACATCTCAAGCCATCGACCCACTTCTATTAACCTCTCTGGGACTTATATCCACATTGGCGGGGGGATGAGGCGGACTAAATCAAACCCAGCTACGAAAAGTCTTAGCCTACTCCTCTATCGCCCATATAGGCTGGATAATTATTGTTCTACAATATGCCCCTCAACTTACACTCCTTGCATTAGGAACCTATATCTTCATAACCTCAGCAATGTTTCTCACACTTCAAACATCCTCAACTACAAAAATTAATACCCTCGCAATAACCTGATCAAATAGCCCAATTCTAACAACAACTACGGCCCTTGTTCTACTATCACTGGGCGGACTACCGCCATTAACAGGGTTTATACCAAAATGATTAATTCTTCAAGAGCTGACAAAACAGAACCTCCCAGCCACCGCCACTGTTATAGCTCTTGCAGCCCTACTCAGCCTTTACTTCTACCTCCGACTATGTTATGCAATAACATTGACAATCTCTCCAAATACAACCAACTCAACCACGCCCTGGCGAGTAAAAACAACTCAAACCTCCCTACCCCTAACTATTTCAACCACAATTGCACTAGGCCTTCTGCCCGTGACTCCGGCTATTTTAATACTGGCCACCTAAGGGACTTAGGATAGCACCAGACCAAGAGCCTTCAAAGCTCTAAGCAGAAGTGAAAATCTTCTAGTCCCTGGATAAGACCTACAAGAGTCTATCTTGCATTTTCTGATTGCAAATCAAATGTTTTTGTTAAACTAAGGCCTTACTAGATGGGAAGGCCTCGATCCTACAAACTCTTAGTTAACAGCTAAACGCTCAAGCCAGCGAGCATCCATCTACTTTTCCCGCCGTTGGCCTAAAAGGCGGGAAAAGCCCCGGCAGAGTATTACTCTACGTCTCTGGATTTGCAATCCAACATGTTTCTTCACCACGGGGCTGTGATAGGAAGAGGACTTAAACCTCTGTCTTCGGGGCTACAACCCACCGCCTAATACTCGGCTACCCGTACCTGTGGCTATTACGCGCTGATTCTTTTCTACAAACCACAAAGACATTGGCACCCTTTATCTTGTATTTGGTGCCTGAGCTGGAATAGTGGGGACTGCTTTAAGCCTTCTAATTCGAGCTGAACTTAGTCAACCCGGATCACTTCTAGGTGATGATCAAATTTATAATGTTATCGTCACTGCCCACGCCTTTGTAATAATTTTCTTTATAGTAATACCAATTCTTATTGGGGGATTTGGAAACTGACTCGTCCCACTAATAATTGGGGCACCCGACATAGCATTCCCGCGAATAAATAACATAAGCTTCTGACTTCTCCCCCCATCATTTCTCCTACTATTAGCCTCTTCTGGCGTTGAGGCCGGAGCGGGCACAGGATGAACAGTTTACCCGCCACTCGCAGGTAATCTTGCCCATGCAGGAGCATCCGTAGACCTTACGATTTTTTCACTTCACCTAGCAGGTGTTTCATCAATTCTAGGAGCAATTAATTTTATTACTACGACTATTAATATGAAGCCCCCAGCTATCTCTCAATATCAAACGCCTCTTTTCGTGTGGGCTGTACTTGTAACAGCTGTATTTTTACTTCTCTCACTCCCAGTTCTGGCCGCCGGAATTACAATACTCCTTACAGACCGAAATCTAAACACTACATTCTTCGACCCAGCAGGAGGGGGAGACCCAATCCTGTACCAACACCTGTTCTGATTCTTTGGCCACCCCGAGGTATACATTCTCATTTTACCTGGGTTTGGTATTATCTCACACGTTGTAGCCTACTATGCTGGTAAAAAAGAGCCGTTCGGTTATATGGGAATAGTCTGAGCCATGATGGCTATTGGCCTCCTCGGTTTTATTGTTTGAGCCCATCATATGTTTACTGTTGGAATAGATGTAGACACCCGTGCCTACTTTACATCCGCAACAATAATTATTGCCATCCCCACCGGTGTAAAAGTGTTTAGCTGATTAGCCACACTACACGGCGGCTCCATTAAATGAGACACGCCCATGCTATGAGCCCTTGGGTTCATTTTCCTCTTTACAGTCGGAGGACTAACAGGAATTGTGTTAGCCAACTCATCATTAGATATTGTACTTCACGACACATATTATGTAGTCGCACATTTTCACTATGTATTATCAATGGGTGCCGTATTTGCCATCATAGCGGCCTTTGTTCACTGATTCCCACTATTCTCAGGATACACACTAAATGGTACCTGAACAAAAATTCACTTCGGTGTAATATTTATTGGTGTAAACCTAACATTCTTCCCTCAACACTTCCTAGGCCTGGCTGGGATACCACGACGATATTCCGATTACCCCGACGCCTATGCCCTGTGAAATACAGTGTCATCTATCGGATCCCTTATTTCCCTCGTCGCAGTAATTATGTTCCTGTTCATCCTCTGAGAAGCCTTTGCCGCTAAACGGGAGGTCTCCTCAGTAGAGCTAACCATGACAAACGTAGAGTGACTTCACGGCTGCCCTCCACCATACCACACATTTGAAGAGCCCGCATTTGTCCGAGTTCAATCAAACTAACGAGAAAGGGAGGAATTGAACCCCCATGTACTGGTTTCAAGCCAGTCACATAACCACTCTGTCACTTTCTTCTAAAGACATTAGTAAAATGTAAATTACACCACCTTGTCAAGGTGGTATTACAGGTTAAACCCCTGTATGTCTTAAGCCTCAGGCTTAATGGCACATCCCACACAACTAGGATTCCAAGACGCGGCATCACCCGTTATAGAAGAACTTCTCCACTTCCACGATCACGCCCTAATAATTGTGTTTTTAATTAGCACTTTAGTATTATATATTATTATCGCGATGGTCTCTACTAAACTTACTAACAAATATATCCTAGACTCTCAAGAAATCGAAATTGTTTGAACCGTCTTACCGGCCGTAATCCTAGTTTTGATTGCTCTGCCATCCCTTCGAATTCTATACCTTATAGACGAAATTAATGACCCCCACCTAACAATTAAAGCCATGGGACACCAGTGATACTGAAGCTACGAATACACAGACTATGAAGACCTAGGCTTTGACTCCTATATAATTCCAACCCAAGACCTCACACCGGGCCAGTTCCGACTACTAGAAACTGACCATCGAATAGTAGTCCCAATAGAGTCACCAATTCGTGTATTAGTATCTGCTGAAGATGTGCTTCACTCTTGAGCCGTACCATCTCTTGGCGTAAAAATGGATGCAGTGCCCGGACGACTAAATCAGACTGCCTTCATTGCCTCCCGACCAGGAGTATTCTATGGGCAATGCTCTGAAATCTGCGGCGCTAATCACAGCTTTATACCAATTGTAGTTGAGGCCGTCCCACTAGAACACTTCGAAAGCTGATCCTCATTGATACTAGAAGACGCCTCACTAGAAAGCTAATTATTGGACAAAGCGTTGGCCTTTTAAGCCAAAGTTTGGTGACTACCGACCACCTCTAGTGAAATGCCCCAATTAAACCCCAACCCCTGATTCGCCATTCTAGTATTTTCATGAATCATTTTTCTTACAATCATCCCAACTAAAATCTTGAGCCATATAACACCCAATGAGCCTGCCCCAATAAGTGAAGAAAAACACAAAACTGAGCCTTGAGACTGACCATGATAACAAGCTTTTTTGACCAATTTGCAAGCCCCTCCTTCCTAGGTATCCCCCTTATTGCAATTGCAATCGCACTACCATGAATATTATTCCCAACCCCTCCATCTCGATGATTAAATAACCGACTTATTACCCTTCAAAGCTGATTCATCAATCGTTTCACCAGCCAACTTCTCCTGCCCCTAAATGTAGGCGGACATAAATGGGCCTTATTGTTCGCTTCCCTGATAGTATTCCTCATTACTATTAATATACTTGGCCTTCTCCCATACACCTTTACACCTACTACCCAACTCTCACTGAACATAGGATTTGCTGTACCACTATGACTTGCTACAGTAATTATTGGTATGCGTAATCAGCCAACAGTAGCCCTTGGCCATCTTCTGCCAGAAGGAACCCCCATCCCACTAATCCCTGTATTAATTATTATCGAAACAATTAGCCTATTTATTCGTCCCCTAGCCCTTGGGGTACGGCTCACAGCTAATTTAACTGCAGGTCACCTATTAATTCAACTTATTGCCACAGCAGTATTTGTATTACTACCCATAATACCAACAGTAGCAATTCTAACAGCCGCTGTCCTATTCCTCCTGACACTTCTAGAAGTTGCAGTCGCAATAATCCAAGCCTATGTGTTTGTGCTTCTACTAAGCCTATATCTACAAGAAAACGTTTAATGGCACACCAAGCACATGCATTTCATATGGTTGATCCTAGCCCATGACCACTAACCGGAGCCGTAGGCGCCCTATTAATAACATCCGGCCTAGCAATCTGGTTTCACTTCCACTCAACAACATTAATAACCCTTGGACTAATTCTTCTACTTCTTACAATATTTCAATGATGGCGTGATATTATCCGAGAAGGGACCTTCCAAGGACACCACACCCCGCCAGTACAAAAAGGCCTGCGTTATGGTATAATTCTATTCATCACCTCAGAAGTTTTCTTTTTCCTAGGATTTTTCTGAGCTTTTTACCACTCAAGCCTAGCACCCACCCCCGAACTTGGAGGATGCTGACCACCAACAGGAATCACTACACTAGACCCATTTGAAGTCCCCCTCCTTAACACAGCAGTACTACTAGCATCAGGTGTAACGGTTACATGAGCCCACCATAGCATTATAGAAGGAGAACGAAAACAGGCTATTCAATCCCTCGGACTTACAATTCTCCTAGGACTATATTTCACCGCGCTACAGGCCATAGAATACTATGAAGCCCCATTTACGATCGCAGACGGAGTGTATGGATCCACATTCTTCGTAGCCACAGGGTTCCATGGACTTCATGTAATTATTGGCTCAACCTTCTTGGCCGTCTGCCTTCTTCGCCAAATCCAATACCACTTTACATCTGAACACCACTTCGGCTTCGAGGCCGCTGCCTGATACTGACACTTTGTCGACGTAGTCTGACTATTCCTTTACGTATCCATCTACTGATGAGGCTCATATCTTTCTAGTATTTAAATTAGTACAAGTGACTTCCAATCATTTAGTCTTGGTTAAACCCCAGGGAAAGATAATGAATTTAATCACAACCATTCTTATTATTACAATGACTCTATCCTCAGTTCTACTAGTCGTATCATTTTGACTTCCCCAAATAAACCCTGATGCAGAAAAGCTTTCCCCTTACGAGTGCGGCTTTGACCCATTAGGATCCGCCCGATTACCATTTTCCCTACGATTCTTCCTGGTCGCTATTCTATTTCTTCTATTTGACCTAGAAATTGCCCTTCTTCTACCACTTCCATGAGGTGACCAACTTCACAACCCCACAGGAACATTCTTTTGAGCAACCGCAGTTCTTATTCTTCTAACCTTGGGATTAATCTACGAATGAACCCAAGGGGGCTTAGAATGAGCAGAATAAGGGAGTTAGTCCAAAAAAGACCTCTGATTTCGGCTCAGAAAATTGTGGTTTAAGTCCACGACCCCCTTATGACACCAGTACACTTCAGCTTCAGTTCAGCCTTTATTCTAGGACTAATAGGACTAGCATTCCACCGCACCCACCTACTCTCTGCACTTCTTTGCTTAGAGGGTATAATATTGTCTCTATTTATTGCACTAGCCCTGTGAACACTACAATTTGAGTCTACAAGCTTCTCTACCGCCCCTATGCTTTTATTAGCTTTCTCCGCCTGCGAAGCAAGTACGGGCCTCGCACTTCTAGTAGCTACAGCTCGAACCCATGGGACTGATCGCCTACAAAACCTTAATCTCCTACAATGCTAAAAGTACTAATTCCCACAGTCCTATTATTCCCAACAATCTGATTAACCTCCCCAAAGTGATTATGGGCAAGTACAATCGCCCACAGCCTATCGATTGCCCTTATAAGCCTTACATGACTAAAATGAACCTCCGAAACCGGCTGAGCCGCATCTAATATATATTTGGGCACAGATCCCTTGTCAACCCCCCTATTGGTACTAACATGCTGACTACTCCCACTAATAATTCTAGCCAGCCAAAACCACATCAACCCAGAGCCCCTTAACCGACAACGCCTTTATATTACTCTACTCACCTCATTACAAACCTTCTTAATTATGGCATTTGGGGCTACAGAAATTATCATGTTCTACATCATATTTGAAGCCACACTCATCCCAACCCTAATCATTATTACCCGATGAGGAAACCAAACTGAGCGTTTAAACGCGGGAACCTACTTTTTATTCTACACACTTGCAGGCTCTCTCCCCCTTTTAGTCGCACTACTACTACTCCAACAATCTACAGGAACCCTGTCTATACTGGTAATCCAATATGCTCAACCACTTCTACTAGACTCCTGAGGCGATAAAATTTGATGGGCCGGCTGTCTTATTGCATTTCTAGTAAAAATACCACTATATGGAGTTCACCTGTGACTCCCAAAAGCACACGTAGAAGCCCCTGTTGCAGGGTCTATAGTACTAGCAGCAGTGTTACTAAAACTCGGGGGGTACGGAATGATGCGAATAATAATTATGCTAGATCCTCTCTCAAAAGAATTGGTCTACCCATTTATTATTTTAGCATTATGAGGCATTATCATAACAGGGTCTATTTGTTTACGACAAACAGATCTTAAATCACTAATCGCCTACTCATCCGTTAGCCACATGGGGCTCGTAGCAGGGGGCATTTTAATTCAAGCCCCCTGAGGATTTTCAGGGGCAATTATTCTAATAGTGGCCCATGGTCTAGTGTCCTCAATACTATTTTGCCTAGCTAATACAGCATACGAACGAACCCATAGCCGAACCATAATTTTAGCTCGAGGACTACAACTAATCTTCCCACTAACAGCAGTTTGATGATTTATTGCTAACTTGGCCAATCTGGCACTTCCCCCTCTTCCCAATCTAATGGGGGAACTAATAATTATTACAACCCTATTCAACTGATCCCCCTGAACTATTATTCTGACAGGTGCAGGCACCCTAATTACAGCGGGCTACTCCCTCTACATGTTCTTAATATCCCAGCGAGGCCCAACACCAAGCCATATTATAAAACTCCAACCCTTCCACACCCGAGAACACTTGTTAATATCTCTTCACCTAATCCCCGTAATTCTTCTTGTAGCAAAACCGGAACTAATATGAGGTTGATGCTATTAGTAAGTATAGTTTAACTAAAATATTAGATTGTGATTCTAAAGACAGGAGTTAAAATCCCCTTACTCACCAAGGAAGGACAGAAATCAATAAGTACTGCTAATCCTTATGCACCGCGGTTAAAATCCGCGGCTTCCTCACGCTTCTGAAGGATAATAGCTCATCCGTTGGTCTTAGGAACCAAAAACTCTTGGTGCAAATCCAAGTGGAAGCTATGAACCCAACAACACTAATTTTATCCTCCTCGCTTATTTTAGTTATTACAATTCTTATTGTCCCTCTACTAACAACACTAAACCCAGAGCCCCGCAAAATAGACTGGGCAAACACACACGTAAAAACCGCCGTCAGCACGGCCTTTTTCATTAGCCTACTGCCACTAATAGTATTTCTGGACCAAGGGCTAGAGAGTGTCACTACAAACTGACAATGAATAAATACACACATGTTCGACACAAATATTAGCTTTAAATTCGACCATTACTCCCTTATTTTCACACCTATTGCACTCTACGTCACCTGGTCTATTTTAGAGTTTGCACTATGATATATACACTCGGATCCCAACATAAACCGATTCTTTAAATATTTACTATTATTTTTAGTAGCAATAATTACCCTCGTTACCGCCAATAATATATTTCAACTATTTATCGGCTGAGAAGGAGTTGGAATTATATCATTTCTTCTAATCGGGTGATGATACGGACGAGCAGACGCTAATACAGCAGCTCTGCAAGCTGTAATTTACAACCGAGTAGGGGATATCGGATTAATCTTAAGCATGGCATGATTTGCAATAAATTTTAATTCCTGAGAAATCCAACAGATCTTCTTTCTGTCAAAGAATTTTGACATAACAATTCCCCTAATAGGACTCATTTTAGCAGCAACAGGAAAGTCGGCCCAATTTGGCCTACACCCCTGGCTTCCCTCTGCCATGGAGGGCCCTACGCCAGTATCTGCCCTACTCCACTCTAGCACTATAGTTGTAGCCGGAATCTTTTTACTAATTCGTCTACACCCCCTTATAGAGAACAACCAGACTGCACTGACAACCTGCCTATGCTTAGGAGCCCTAACCACCCTATTTACAGCCACCTGCGCCCTAACCCAAAATGATATTAAAAAAATTGTAGCTTTCTCTACATCCAGCCAATTAGGGTTAATAATAGTAACAATCGGCCTAAACCAGCCACAACTCGCGTTCCTTCACATTTGCACTCACGCCTTCTTCAAAGCCATACTATTCTTATGCTCGGGGTCAATTATCCATAGCCTTAACGACGAACAGGATATCCGAAAAATGGGGGGCCTTCACAACCTAATACCAGCTACTTCAACCTACCTCACAATTGGCAGCTTGGCATTAACAGGGACCCCCTTCCTTGCAGGCTTCTTTTCAAAAGATGCAATCATTGAAGCCCTAAACACCTCACACCTTAACGCCTGAGCCCTAATCCTTACACTTATCGCTACATCATTCACCGCAGTCTACAGCTTCCGAGTTGTTTTCTTTGTTACTATAGGATCCCCACGGTTTCTTCCGCTATCCCCTATTAATGAAAACAACCCACTAGTGATTAACCCTATTAAACGACTTGCCTGAGGAAGTATTATTGCAGGGCTTATTATTACCTCTAACTTCCTACCCTCAAAAACACCCATCATAACAATACCTCTGACCCTAAAAATAGCAGCCCTTATAGTCACTATTATTGGACTGCTAGTGGCTATAGAACTCACAGCGCTGACTAATAAACAAGTTAAAATTACCCCTACAATACACCTACACAACTTCTCAAACATGCTGGGCTACTTCCCATCGCTAGTTCATCGAATGCCTCCAAAACTTAACCTTGTTCTGGGCCAATCAATCGCCAATAAACTCGACCAGACATGATTTGAAATATCTGGGCCAAAAGGGTTAGCCCTCACCCAAATAATGATGTCAAAAATTTTAAGTGATATTCAACGGGGAATAATTAAAACATATTTAACTATTTTCCTTCTAACAATAACCTTAGCCATTCTCTTAACAATTATTTAAACTGCACGGAGGGTCCCACGACTTAACCCCCGAGTTAACTCCAGTACAACAAGCAACGTCAAAAGCAAAACCCAAGCACAAATGACCAGCATTGCCCCCCCAAAAGAGTATATTACAGCTACACCCCCAACATCCCCCCGCAACATAGAAAACTCCTTTAACCCATCAATTATTACCCAAGAGCCCTCATATCAACCCCCTCAAAACATCCCCGCCATTAAAAATACCCCTAATAAATAAACTAGTACATAACCTGCAACAGAGCGACTCCCCCAGGCCTCTGGGAAAGGTTCAGCAGCCAAGGCTGCTGAATAAGCAAATACTACAAGCATCCCCCCTAAATAAATTAAAAAAAGGACTAAGGATAAGAAAGACCCCCCAGAACCAACTAAAATACCACACCCAACCCCAGCTGCCACCACCAAACCTAAAGCAGCAAAATAAGGGGTTGGGTTAGAAGCAACAGCAATTAAACCCACAATCAGAGCCACCAATAACATAAACATAAAATAGGTCATAATTCTTGCTCGGATTTTAACCGAGACCAATGACTTGAAGAACCACCGTTGTAGTTCAACTACAAGAACAATAATGGCAAGCCTACGAAAAACCCATCCCCTAATAAAAATCGCTAATGACGCACTAGTCGACCTACCAACACCCTCTAATATTTCAGTGTGATGAAACTTCGGATCCCTCCTAGGATTATGTTTAATTACACAAATTTTAACAGGATTATTTCTAGCTATACATTACACCTCGGACATTTCAACCGCATTTTCATCAGTAGCTCACATCTGCCGAGACGTAAACTACGGATGACTTATCCGTAATCTTCATGCCAACGGAGCATCATTCTTTTTCATTTGTATTTATATACACGTCGCCCGTGGCCTATACTACGGATCCTACCTATATAAAGAAACCTGAAACATTGGCGTAGTACTACTTCTGCTAGTCATGATGACAGCCTTTGTAGGCTACGTCCTTCCATGAGGACAAATGTCCTTCTGAGGAGCAACAGTAATTACAAACCTTCTTTCAGCAGTCCCCTACATAGGAGACACACTTGTTCAATGAATCTGAGGGGGTTTTTCAGTAGATAACGCAACACTAACACGATTCTTCGCATTCCACTTCCTACTGCCATTTATCATTGCCGCCGCAACTCTTCTTCACCTACTATTCCTCCACGAAACGGGATCAAACAACCCCGCCGGTCTAAACTCCGATGCGGATAAAATCTCCTTTCACCCCTACTTTTCATACAAAGACCTTCTAGGCTTCGTAATTATACTGCTAGCCTTAACATCCCTGGCACTATTCTCCCCCAACCTTTTAGGAGACCCGGACAATTTTACACCAGCCAACCCAATAGTAACCCCTCCGCACATTAAGCCAGAATGATACTTCCTGTTTGCCTACGCCATCCTACGATCTATCCCAAATAAACTAGGGGGTGTTCTTGCTTTATTATTTTCTATCCTGATCCTAATGGTGGTTCCAATCTTACACACCTCAAAACAACGAGGACTAACATTTCGCCCGGTTACCCAGTTTTTATTTTGAACGCTCGTAGCAGACATACTAATTCTAACATGAATTGGAGGCATACCTGTAGAACACCCATACGTCATTATTGGTCAAGTAGCATCAATTCTGTACTTCGCACTTTTCCTCGTGCTCGTCCCGCTAGCAGGATGAGTAGAAAACAAAGCACTAAAATGAGCTTGCCCTAGTAGCTTAGTCTTAAAGCATCGGTCTTGTAATCCGAAGATCGGAGGTTAAATTCCCCCCTAGCGCCCAGAAAAGAGAGATTCTAACTCCCACCCCTGGCTCCCAAAGCCAGAATTCTAAATTAAACTATCTTCTGATAGTAACATGTATGTACTAGTACATATTATGTATAATATTACATAATGTATTAGTACATACATATGTAATATCACCATCTATTTATCTTAACCTAAAAGCAAGTACTAACGTCTAAGAAAACATAAACCAAAATAATAAAACTCAGAAATAATTTATTTTAACCTGGGAAATAGATTAATCCCTTAAATATGGCACTCAAATTTTTCCTTGAATTACCCAGCTAAGATTTATCTTAAAATTATTAATGTAGTAAGAGACCACCAACTGGTTGATATAATTGCATACTATTCATGATAGAATCAGGGACACAATATGTGGGGGTCGCACACTGTGAACTATTCCTGGTATCTGGTTCCTATTTCAGGTCCATAATTTTATTTACTCCACCCTCGGATAACTATATCTGGCATCTGATTAATGGTGTAATTACATACTCCTCGTTACCCAACATGCCGGGCGTTCTTTTATATGCATAGGGTTCTCTTTTTTAGGTTTCCTTTCACCTTGCATTTCAGAGTGTAAACACAAATAATATATTTAGGTAGAGCTATTCCTTGCATAAGTTAAAGTAGGTTAATTATTAAAAGACATAACTTAAGAATTACATATTAATATCTCAAGTGCATAACATATACATCTCTTCTTCAACTTATCCTTATATATCCCCCCTTTTGGTTTTTGCGCGACAAACCCCCCTACCCCCTACGCTCAGCGAATCCTGTTATCCTTGTCAAACCCCGAAACCAAGGAAGGCCCGAGAACGTGCCAGCTAACGAGTTGAGATATGGTTAGCCATCCGCATTGTATATATATACATGCACATTGCATTATTACATCGCACAAATGCCCCAAATTTTAGCCTAAAAACTTCTACTAAAAATTTTAGAAATTTCTCAATGCTAAAAAATTAAACATTTTTAC